ATTTTTATTAAGTAAATGCTAAATACCCAAGTATGCTAAAAAAAAAAGTTGATAGTGCTTTCTGGGTTATCTCAGACCTTGTTACGATTGTTATCCCCCCCCAAAAAAAATATCGGGACTTTTTACATATTTTACATACAAAGGCTTTACTTGTTACTAATATAATCTTACCCCTGTTCTTCTTTAGATCTACTTGTTTCACTCCGATAGTATCATAAATCGAGTCAATGCATAGGAAATAAATACATTTTCATACTATTAAGTTAAGTGAAAGAGATAAGACATAATCTGGATTATATCACATCACTTATTTTACTGGATCTTACGGAGCCAGTTCATGCAGTACATGATTGGTCGAGTCTGATCATAGAAAAGATTCTCTTCAAAGGAACCGGCCTATCCTCTGTCTGTAGGGGGCTTTTGCGCGGGGGTTGGAACAAAGACACATTTAATTGTAAATTCAAATGTGGCAGATAAAGTCATATATATATCTGCGCGGTCCAATCAATAATAGTTCAAGTCACACACTCCCATAATCCATTGTTTCTTCGGAGAATTCCCTTCAACTTAACAAAATTAGATTATTTTTTTTCTATTTTATTTGACATACATGAATAGTTGAAGGGAAATATCCAAATATATGTCTTATTCTTTTAAATAAGACATATTTGTAGCAGTGAAATACTATTGTTCCTCCCCCAAATGAAAGATGCTCGATTACAAATATCTACGATCCAGACTATACTCTCTATAAAGGACCGGAAATGCCTTGCTTACGTATCATTGGAAAGTGCATTAACATAAATACGGCAGTAAGAAGAGGTAATACAAAAGTATGTAAACTATAAAAACGAGTCAAGGTAGATTGTCCCACACTAGCACTTCCGCGTAATAACTCCACTACAGACGATCCTATTACAGGAATAGCTTCTGGTACACCCGTTACAATTTTTACTGCCCAATACCCAATTTGGTCCCAAGGTAAGGAATAACCAGTTACACCAAAAGATGCGGTCAATACAGCCAAAACAACACCCGTAACCCAAGTCAATTCGCGAGGTTTTTTAAAACCTCCAGTGAGATACACTCGAAATACGTGCAGGATCATCATTAAGACCATCATACTTGCCGACCATCGATGAACTGATCGGATTAACCAACCAAAGTTAGCCTCAGTCATTATATATTGAACAGAAGCAAAAGCCTCAGTAACGGTCGGACGATAATAAAAAGTCATAGCAAATCCTGTTGCTACTTGGACTAAAAAACAAGTAAGTGTAATTCCTCCTAAACAATAAAATATATTGACATGAGGAGGAACGTATTTACTAGTTATATCGTCGGCAATCGCTTGAATCTCAAGACGTTCTTCGAACCAATCATAAACTTTATTGAGATAGGTAAACAAAGGAACCCCCCCCCCCCCGAGAGCCGTATATGAGAATTTCACCTCGTACGGCTCAAACAGAAATACCCAAATACTGGTTGTAGCGGAAACGGATATGTGTAATAGAAAGTTCTTAACTTAATCCTATGCAACCTTCTCGGAAGATAAGAAAAAAATATAAATCCGAAAGCTATTCTTTGTAGTTATAATGCCAAAATCTCAAGTCAGCTCACTAAGTTTTATCTTGCTCGTTACAGGCCTCTTGAATATTCTATCTTACTAAATTTTTTTTCTTTTATTTGTGTTATTTTTGATTTGTGTGTGTGGAATGCAACTTTACCTTGCTGTTGTCTTTATTATTCTTATTGATAGGAATTTTCTTGTTAAGACGCTACGAATCAATTAAAAAAACTTCAGATTCATACCAGAACCACGATGATTGAAAAAAAAAAAAGCTTTAATCTAAGCCCAAAAATTCCCTGAGTAAGAACTGCTGGATTATCACATATTCAATGAATAGATATAAATATAATGAAAAAAATCCCCAAAGAAACGTCTGTCCTTTGATCAAAATAAAGATAATCGCCGACGGTTTGAAAGAATAAAAATGTTTAGATTTATTTATTATAACTTCCAACCTTTTGAAATTTTTTTTTAGTCCGGTTGCGAGGTCTAAATATTAAGTTATGAATCATAGTTCTAATACGTTAAAATCTATTTTCTATATTCCGTGCTCCAGATACTAGAATAAATATCTGACGGGGTAAAACCATCTCTTCTCTATCAAGATGACAGATTCATTTTATGTTCTGTACTGTGAATAGGATCAATTCTAACAAGTCACACACTCATATTCCGGAAATACAGAAACAAAGAAATTCCACGGTCGAACTACCAAATAAAAATGGAATGGCCTAAAAATGAAAGACCTAAATAATGCTTAACTTTTATTTGTATTGAAAATTTAGGTAGTCGGTTTTTGTGAATCTAATTCATCGAAATTCCGTCCAATAAAATGGACGAATTATAAATCTCCAAAATAATGGATAGAAATATCGCAAAAAGAGCCATTGCAACACCCATCAAAGGAGTAGTTCCCCACCCCGGGGCTAC